GGTCCTGCTTATTTTCATTGGCTTCGGATTAGTAGAATAATTCGGAATAGCGGCCAAGATCTTGGGAAAATCCAAGTTAATGATCAATAGGTTTGGATAAATAATTTAGGAAAGATATTCTCATACTGACACAATATAAGGACAAGTATATGCGAAATCTATCCCTTTTTAGTTAAAAGTTTTCTTCGAATCCAACCTTTCCCTTTAAGGAATTTAATTGGTTAGCATAATATAATATCTAATAAATAGAAAATCGAATAGTGGATAATCTGTTATAAGAGAAAGAAAACATTCTTTGAAGAATCAAGATTCGTAATCAATCCTTGCCTTGTTTGTTGGATTAGGTCTAACTTTCTTGACTAAACTGCAAGCGTGGAACTTTACGAGATGAAATAGGGAAAGACAGAAGATAGAACTTAAAAGGATAATTGAAGTGACTCGTCTTCGAATCAACTTTGGTTGGGGTTCGAAAAAGGAATAAAAATAAAGTAAATTCAAGGAAGAGCTTTCCTTTTTTTAAGGGGCCCCTTGCTCGGGGGGTCGTGGAATGCTTTTCTTCTCCTCTTATTCCATATGGAATACAATCAGTTAAAATAAGAAGGAATAGGGGAATATTCGACTGTTTCAATTCTTTATTTATCTTATATTCCAAAATTCTCCCGAAAATCCAATTTCATTTTTCAATGGGGTTAGATGATCTAGTTCTTAATATTATTACTTTAAAGAACTGACAGATTCCACAACAAATCTCTTGATTCGGAATTAGAGACTCATGTCCCATCTGATGAATCGATTTTCTTTTACACTTCTGTATCTCACTCTATCTTGTTTTTTAGTATTATCTAAAATAACCGATGAATTATGAATTTTCCATAACTTAGGTAAGTGCTTTACCAACATATGTAGTGTAGTAAAAAAATAAATGGAATTTAACCCTTTCATGCTTACTATAACTAGTTATTTCGGTTTTCTACTGGCTGCTTTAACTATAACCCCAGCTCTATTTATTGGCTTGAACAAGATACGTCTTATTTGAAATGAATTGAATGAATAAGTCAGAAAATAAAAATCTTTCTTTTGGATTCCTGGTATTCTACGACTCTTTTCCACACTAATTATCAATTCTTTTCTTGGTCATTGAGATTCGTGGATAATTTAGACTACTATTTAGGGATAGATCGTACCTCTTTTTTTTTATCCCCTCGAACAAATCGAAATGATTGAAGTTTTTCTATTTGGAATCGTCTTAGGCCTAATTCCTATTACTTTAGCGGGATTATTCGTGACTGCGTATTTGCAATACAGACGTGGGGATCAGTTGGATCTTTGATTGAGTAATATTTCTTTTTTGATTGACCTCCTCCAGACCAGAGAGGAGGTCAAATTGGAGTTGCAATTCAACTTTGTTTTGTTAAGTTATTTTACTCTGCTTCGACATAAGATAGATGGAATCACGCTCTGTAGGATTTGAACCTACGACATCGGGTTTTGGAGACCCGCGTTCTACCGAACTGAACTAAGAGCGCTTTCATTCAAAAAGAAAACCCTTTTCTACTCCTAACGTGTCTCACGTACGTATAGTATCCACAAATTCAAGTTATACCCACTTTAATTGATCTCCTCGCTACTGCCCATAAAGAAGAAAGAAGTAATAGGTAGGGATGACAGGATTTGAACCTGTGACATTTTGTACCCAAAACAAACGCGCTACCAAGCTGCGCTACATCCCTTTTCCAAATTGTTGTATAATGGCATTGTACACAATTCCTGTCTTGTTTTCCACATCGTAATTTTCTTCTCTTTCTCTATCTATATAGAACCTTCTTGTCATTTCTTCTTTTTGGTCTCATATAATCAAGGAATGGTATACATCTAAAATCCTATCTAATTTCACCTATAAAAGAAAGATTACTATTCCTTGGTAATGTATAGGAAGAAGGGGTCATCTTTTTCTTTTTTAGGGGTAGGAAAATCTCGTCTATACCGTTCATTCGTTCATTCTATATATAGAATATTGATTTTGTTTTTTTAGTTAGGAATTTCGCCTAAACAAAAGAAATACAAATGATCTTGGGCAAGAGTATCTGATCATATATGTATTCCAATAAGGAAGGAGGATTTTCAATGCGGGATATAAAAACATATCTCTCTGTAGCGCCCGTGCTAAGTACTCTATGGTTTGGGGCTTTAGCAGGTTTATTGATAGAAATTAATCGTTTATTCCCAGATGCTTTGTCATTCCCTTTTTTTTAATTCTAGTTATTGCTATGCGAGGAATTCTTCGTGACATGACGCAAATTTTCCCTTTTTCAATCCTTTTTTTTTTAGTATAGGAAGGAAAAAGAAAGAAAAGATGGATTGGGTTGAACCTCAGAGTCATGAAAAATTCGGCAAATCCCATTTTGGAAAACAGAAATTCAATCAAAAGCGGTATCCAAGCTAAGTCAGGCCTCAGAAATCAGAGCATAGAAAGAGGCTGGGCTGGCTACTTAAATGAAAGGATTTCGAAGCAAAATCCTTGCTAATTCGACAAGGATTGTATTCTTTAATTATTTCTCTATTTTTTATTACTTAATTTAAGAATTTTAAAAATTTTTTATTCGAATGGATTTTATTCTTCTTCTTGGGATTCAAAATAGAAGAATAACAGAATAAGTAGAAGAATTAAGTTAAGTCAATCCAAAAAAGAAAGGAGGTTCATGGCCAAGGGGAAAGGTGTTAGAATCAGAGTTATTTTGGAATGTATCAGTTGTGTTCGAAAAGGTGCCAATGAGGAATCGACGGGGATTTCTAGATATAGTACTCAAAAGAATCGCCACAATACACCCGGACAATTAGAATTAAAAAAATTTTGTCGTTATTGTCGCAAGCATACGACTCATGACGAAATAAAAAAATAGGAGCATCGTGTGTTCGATCTTTCCAAAGAACAGATTAAATATATAGAACATAGATAGAATACAAAATACAAATCAATTCATTTGATTTCAGGTAGATATTATTTCATATGTATAGAGGGTATTCATATACTATATATGAATCAAATAATAATATGAATCAAATAATATATGGACCAAAGAAAGACTACTTCTTCTGGATCCAAAATTAATAAAATAAAGAAATCCATTTTTTTTTTCAAATTTTAAAATAAAGAATAAATCATGTATACATCTAAACAACCTTTTCATAAATCTAAGCAAACTTTTCATAAATCCAAGCAAACTTTTCATAAATCCAAGCAAACTTTTCGTAAATCCAAGCAAACTTTTCGTAAATCCAAACAACCTTTTCGTAGGCGTCCTCGGATTGGCCCGGGGGATCGAATTGATTATAGAAACATGAGTTTAATTAATCGATTTATTAGTGAACAAGGAAAAATATTATCGAGACGAATAAATAGATTAACCTTGAAACAACAACGATTAATTACTCTTGCTATAAAACAGGCTCGTATTTTATCTTTCTTACCATTTCGTAACTATGAGAATGAGAAGCAATTTCAAGCCCAGTCAATTTCAATAATTACTGGTCCTAGACCCAGAAAGAATAGACATATTCCTCAATTAACGCAAAAGTTCAATTCCAATCGAAACTTAAGAAACTCCAACCAGAATTTAAGAAACAACAATCGGAACTTAAGTTCCGATTGTTGATGTTTTATTCGAAAGGGCCAGACCTATATAAAGAAAGTAATCCAGTTTTGATTCTTGTGTTTGTTATAAGAAAGAAAAATGGGGAAGAATAAATAGTTTTTTTATTTATTGCAACATGCTCGTTGATTCCTACCACTTAATCTTAATTTATTGTATCTTCCCGGAGTTCCCTCTCCGGGAATTCGGTTTTAATTATTCCTGTATATTACTTTTTTATCCATTTAATTGAGGATCTTTATTTTATTGGAAATCGTGTAAAGATTATTTGGATTTGATACAGCTACTTGTGCAAGCATTTTACGATTAAGAATCAATTCCTTCTTGTACAGATTGTGTATTAATTTACTATAACTATCGAATACTTTATATATCCGCGTTGCTGCGTTTATCCGAGTGATCCACAAACGACGAAAATCCCTCTTTTGCCTGCCTCTATCTCGATGAGAGGAAACAAAAGCTCTTCTTACTTGTTGAGTAATCATTCGATTAAGTCTTAAATGAGCCCCTCTAAAGTTTGAGGCAAATGAACGCATTTTTGTTCGTCGTCTCCGAGCTATATATCCTCGCGGAACTCTGGTCATTGAATCAAATTAACCTTAATGAATAACTAATGATTTCTCTTCTTTTAGCCATCCTTTTTCCCATTAATAACAAAACGAATTATTCCGATATATAAAATATTAATTCCAATGGCTTTTGCTACTGTAACCTTCCCAACCACGATTTTTTATTCTATTCTCTTCAGTTATTTCGCATAGAAATAACAAATTCTAACGATACTCAAAAAAATAGTGGGTTCCATCGTTTCTATGGTTCCCTTTTAAACGGTGAGGCCCTCTCTATACACCGGAGCCCTTTCTTTCATTTCATCAAAAGGTATTGTGAACTTGTATAGTTCACATTCTTTGGCTCTACCTATCCATTATAGAGTAAATAGCTCTTTTCACAATAAGAGTTATCCATACAGTGACGGCATTTAATTATGAAAGTTGGCTAAGTAGCTGACCCTGTTAGTCCGTTCTTTTAAGATAAAGGAGCATAAGCCTTTTTCTTTTTATTACTATTTCCTCCGCTTAATGGATAACCATTTTCTACCAATGGGGGAATTGCTTCTTAATTTCCAATTTAGATGATTGGATTTGCACCAAAGGAAACCAGAAATTCCATATACCATAGAAATCTAGGATAGAGAAGCTCTATCCTATTCATTGGTACCGATCATGGATACTTCAAAAATTGTCTTATTTGTTTGAACTCATGATCTGAACGAGTCGCACATACACCCTAGCACATGTTCCTCGACGCTGAGGACATCCCTTAAGCGCGGGCGATTTTCTAGCATTTCGTATTGGCTGTCTTGCGTTTCTAATAAGTTGTTTAACCGTTGGCATGTCGTATGTATATAGAAAAAAAAAAGGATTGGTTTAGATCGATCTTAACCTGATGATTGATCATCATGAAGTATTTCTATTTTCTATTAAATCGCAGAAAACCTGAATTTAGGTTTGAAATAAATTTACAAGAAATCCGGCCACTACCAATCCTTAAACATTTCTGGAAACCACACTGGATCAGTATCGCAGTGCTCGTCAATCATTTCATCCCCTACAATATCGACAAGTCCATAAGCTTTGGCTTCGTCTGCTGACATAAAAACATCCCTTTCCATGTCTTCGGATACAACCCAAAAAGGTTTGCCTGTTCTTAGGGCATAAACCCTTGTGATCATTTCGCGAACTTTGTGTAACTCTTCCACTTCTAGTAAAAATTCTGGTGTCCTTGCCCGATAATAAGCACTAGCAGGTTGGTGAAGCATAATCCTCGCGTGAGGGAATGCTATACGCTTGGTGGGTTCGCCTCCAAGCAGAATGAAGGATGCCATGGACGCAGCCATTCCGAGGCATATTGTATATATATCTGGTGTCACCGTTTGCATCGTATCAAAAATCGCCATTCCTGAGATTAGCCACCCGCCTGGGGAGTTTATAAACAAAAAAATATCGCTAATTCCATCTTCTATACTGAGATATACCATGAGACCTGTAATATGATTCGTGACCTCGCAACGAATCTCTTGACCTAAAAAAAGTGTCCTTTCTCGATACATAACATTGTATAAGTCAACCCAAGTCGCTTCTTCATCTCCGGGAATCCGGTAAGGTACTTTTGGAACACCAATGGGCATATTAGATTAATATTATTAAATTTAAGTAAGAAAACTACACTTTAATATGGAAACGTAAGAATGGAAGAGAAAGAAAGAATCCGCAGTTTATTGTCTTCATTTTTTTTTTCTTATTCTATATGAATACTATAGATTCTATTAATACGTAGATTGAAATAATACATATAAGGAAGGTAAGACAGATTGAATAAAGAAAAAGGAATCGGTGATTGGAATGATAAACAAAGAGGGATAGGGATCTATTCTTCGTTTTTTCCAAATAGGCCAAGCTACCCATTGCATATTGGCACTTATCGAGTATAGAATAGATCTGCTTCTCTTTCTTCTTACGAACAGAATTGGCTTCTTATTTTTAATGGAATGAAATAAATATTCACGCTTTCTGACACAGAATCCCCTAGAGGGGTTAGGTACATAGGATATAGATAGTCTTTTCCAATGCGATAAAATAAAGCGACATCGTGTCTATTTTTCTTTGCTAAAGGGGTATTTCCATGGGTTTGCCTTGGTATCGTGTTCATACTGTTGTATTGAATGATCCGGGTCGATTGCTTTCGGTGCATATAATGCACACAGCTTTAGTTTCTGGTTGGGCCGGCTCGATGGCTTTATATGAATTAGCGGTTTTTGATCCCTCTGATCCTGTTCTGGATCCAATGTGGAGACAAGGTATGTTCGTAATTCCCTTCATGACTCGTTTAGGAATAACCAATTCGTGGGGTGGTTGGAGTATTTCAGGAGGAACTGTAACGAATCCGGGTATTTGGAGTTATGAAGGTGTGGCAGGTGCGCATATTGTGTTTTCTGGCTTGTGTTTCTTGGCAGCTATCTGGCATTGGGTATATTGGGACCTAGAAATATTCTGTGATGAGCGGACAGGAAAACCCTCTTTGGATTTGCCCAAGATCTTTGGAATTCATTTATTTCTTGCAGGGGTGGCTTGCTTTGGCTTTGGCGCATTTCATGTAACGGGTTTGTATGGTCCTGGGATATGGGTGTCCGATCCTTATGGACTAACTGGAAAAGTACAAGCTGTAAATCCAGCGTGGGGTGTAGAAGGTTTTGATCCTTTTGTTCCGGGGGGAATAGCTTCTCATCATATTGCTGCGGGTACATTGGGCATATTAGCGGGCCTATTCCATCTTAGTGTCCGTCCGCCTCAACGTCTATACAAAGGATTACGTATGGGCAATATTGAAACTGTACTTTCCAGTAGTATCGCTGCTGTTTTTTTTGCAGCTTTCGTAGTTGCCGGAACTATGTGGTATGGGTCAGCAACTACCCCAATCGAATTATTTGGGCCTACTCGTTATCAGTGGGATCAGGGATACTTTCAGCAAGAAATATATCGAAGAGTTAGCGATGGGTTAGCCGAAAATCTTAGTTTATCAGAAGCTTGGTCTAAAATTCCCGAAAAATTAGCCTTTTATGATTATATTGGTAATAATCCGGCAAAGGGGGGATTATTCAGAGCAGGCTCAATGGACAACGGGGATGGAATAGCTGTTGGATGGTTAGGACATCCCGTCTTTAGAGATAAAGAAGGACGCGAGCTTTTTGTACGCCGTATGCCTACTTTTTTTGAAACATTTCCGGTTGTTTTGGTAGATGAAGAGGGAATTGTGAGAGCGGACGTTCCTTTTAGAAGAGCAGAATCCAAATATAGTGTTGAACAAGTAGGTGTAACGGTGGAGTTCTATGGTGGCGAACTTAATGGAGTAAGTTATTCTGATCCTGCTACTGTAAAAAAATATGCGAGGCGTTCCCAATTAGGGGAAATTTTTGAATTAGATCGGGCTACTTTGAAATCGGATGGTGTTTTTCGCAGCAGTCCAAGGGGTTGGTTCACTTTTGGTCATGCTACCTTTGCTTTGCTCTTCTTTTTCGGACACATTTGGCATGGCGCTAGAACCTTGTTCCGAGATGTTTTTGCTGGTATTGATCCAGACTTGGATGCTCAAGTGGAATTTGGAACATTCCAAAAAGTTGGAGATCCAACTACAAGGAGACAAGCAGTCTGATACCACATTGCTATGGTATCTTTCATCTCTCTTTTTTGATTTGACATGGGAAACATCTCCCATCCTTTCTTTGACTCTTTTTCTTTCTTTATCTTTATATGGGAAAAGATCCCAAATGACAAATGAATAGGTGTGGAAGTTATAATTGTAAATAAACCACGATCGAATCTATGGAAGCATTGGTTTATACGTTCCTTTTAGTTTCGACTTTAGGGATAATTTTTTTCGCTATCTTCTTCCGAGAACCACCTAAGGTTCCGACTAAAAAAATGAAATAATTTCATTGAAGTAAGAAGTCTCCCAGATGGGGAGACTTCTTACTTCAATTAGTCCCCGTGTTCTTCGAATGGATCTCTTAATTGTTGAGAGGGTTGCCCAAACGCGGTATATAAGGCATACCCAGTAAAGCTTACAAGTAAACCAGATATGGAGATGGCGACTAAAGTTGCTGTTTCCATTTTTATAGAATTTCAAGATTACAATGGATCTACGAAAAGATCTTGTATTTACAACTACAACGGAATAGTATACAAAGTCAACACCAATGATTAAATAGAATTTATGGCTACACAAACCGTTGAAGATAGTTCTAGACCTGGGCCAAGACGAACTCGCGTAGGTAGTTTATTGAAACCCTTGAATTCGGAATATGGGAAAGTAGCTCCGGGTTGGGGGACTACTCCTTTTATGGGGGTCGCAATGGCTTTATTCGCGATATTCCTATCTATCATTTTAGAAATTTATAATTCTTCTGTTTTACTGGACGGAATTTTAATGAATTAGGTTTCTACTAACTAAAACTACGAAGTCATTGTTTTTCCATCCAAAAAAGCCTTTCTACTTTAAGCTATACATTTCTAGACATTCTGGTAGTTCGACCGTGGAATTTTTTTGTTTTGGTATCTCTGGAATATGAGTGTGTGACTTGTTAGAATGGATCCTATTGATAATACATAGAAAGGGCCTGTTATCTCTATCAAGATGATTCTAATTCGTCGGATATTTTTTATTCTAGTATCTGGAACACGAAATAGATAGAGTGGATCAAGAAAAAAAATGGAACTATGATTCATACTCACTATTCAGACCTCGCAACCAGACTGAAAAAAATGCAAGTAGTTTTTAATAAAAAAAGAAATTTTCTTCCTTCCAATTTTGTTTGCCCAAAAGACAACTTTTTTTTCTCTCGATTTTGTCGAGTTATTACACGGATTCAATAAATGATCATCAAGCGGTTCTTATTCGAAGAACCCTTGCCTTTTGGTTAGCTTGAGACTCAATCATCGTGGCTCTAGTATGAATCTAAGGTTTTAATTGAACTGATTCATAGGATCGCAACAAGATAATTTCTATCAGAAAACTACTAGAATTTTTGCTTTATTTATTTACTAGTAAAACAAGAGTAAATCTGCATTACGCAAAAAAAAAAAAAAAGAAATCCAAAATAGGGAAGAGAAAAGTCAAGAAGCCTCTAATGACCAACATAAGGGAAAGAAAGAAAGACAGATGAGCCAACTTGAGATTTTTTGGCATTATCATCACAAAGAATAAGTTCTGGATTTTTCTTATTTCATATCTTCAAGGCAAATCGACCCAATCCAGTGGCTGATGAAGTTTTGAACCTTTTTTTTTTCTAATATCCGTTGAAAATTTGTGTGTTTCTGCTTGAGCCGTACGAGATGAAATTTTCATATACGGTTCTCGGAGGGGGACTCGGGTTAGTTACCTATCTCAATAAAGTATATGATTGGTTTGAGGAACGTCTTGAGATTCAGGCAATTGCGGATGATATAACTAGTAAATATGTTCCTCCTCATGTCAACATATTTTATTGTTTAGGGGGAATTACACTTACTTGTTTTCTAGTACAAGTCGCTACCGGTTTTGCTATGACTTTTTACTACCGCCCAACCGTTACAGAGGCTTTTTCCTCGGTTCAATACATAATGACCGAGGCCAACTTTGGTTGGTTAATCCGATCAGTTCATCGATGGTCAGCAAGTATGATGGTTCTAATGATGATCCTGCACGTATTTCGTGTGTATCTCACAGGTGGATTTAAAAAACCCCGCGAATTAACTTGGGTGACAGGTGTGGTTTTGGGTGTATTGACTGCATCGTTTGGTGTAACTGGTTATTCTTTGCCTTGGGATCAAATTGGTTATTGGGCAGTCAAAATTGTGACAGGTGTACCTGAAGCGATTCCGGTAATAGGATCGCCTTTAGTGGAGTTATTACGTGGAAGTGCTAGTGTGGGCCAATCCACTTTGACTCGTTTTTATAGTTTACATACCTTTGTACTGCCTCTGCTTACTGCCGTATTTATGTTAATGCACTTTCCAATGATACGTAAGCAAGGTATTTCGGGTCCTTTATAGGGAAGCCATATCATAGAGAAAGATAATTCTAATTTTCATATATCATATCGGGTAGGTTGTGGTATTTCATTGCTACAAACATGGGTTATTGTAAAATAAGACATGTCATTTGGATACTTTTCTTCAACTCCGAAGTATTTTGATACAAATAGTTGAAGTTCATTTTATGAAAGAAAATAAGGCGGATTATGGGAGTGTGTGACTTGAATTATTGATTTGGCCATGCAGATAAAGAATTGGATCTGCCACATTAGAATTCACAACCAAAGGTGTCTCCGCATCCAATCAACACGTAAGTCCCCTATCTAGGAAGGATAGGCTGGTTCACTTGAGGAGAATATTTTCTATGATCATACCCCAACCATGTCATCCATGAACAGGCTCCGTAAGATCCCATAGAGTAGAAATAGAATAAGTCATGTGACATGATCCAATTCTCTATTTATTACACTTACTTTTTTTATTATAGTATGGAAATGCATTCATTTTCTTTGCATCGATTGCGATCCGCAATACTATCGGAGTAAAAGAAGGTATCTAAAGAAGAACGTAGGCTAGACTTTTTGATTTTTTATTAGTAACAAGTAAATACTTTGTTTGGACGTAAGAAACTTGCGATATTGAGGGGATAAACACCAACTAATCAAGAGACATGAGACAATCCACAAAGCAATTGATCATGATCAAATTTGCAAGCCAACTTGGATATTGAGCATTTACCCATAAGAATAAGATTCTTTTCAATAAAATAAGTAGTTGTAGGTGCAACTTCGGAAAAGAGAATCTGATAAAGCTTTTCTTACCTAGAGTCATTGAGTCATTATATACCTTATTCTATTATGGATCTTCCACGGTCTTTTTTCTTTCATTCTTGCTCGAGCCGGATGATGAAAAATTCTCATGTCCGGTTCCTTTGGGGGATGGATCCTAAAGAATTCACCTATCCCAATAACAAAGAAACCTGACTTAAATGATCCTGTATTAAGAGCAAAATTAGCTAAAGGGATGGGACATAATTATTACGGGGAACCCGCCTGGCCCAACGATCTTTTATATATTTTTCCAGTAGTAATTCTAGGTACTATTGCATGTAATGTAGGTTTAGCGGTTCTCGAGCCGTCAATGATTGGTGAACCGGCGGATCCGTTTGCAACTCCTCTGGAAATATTACCCGAGTGGTACTTCTTTCCCGTCTTTCAAATACTCCGTACAGTACCCAATAAGTTATTGGGCGTTCTCTTAATGGTTTCTGTGCCAACGGGCTTATTGACAGTACCCTTTCTAGAGAATGTCAATAAATTCCAAAATCCATTTCGTCGCCCAGTAGCTACGACCGTTTTTTTAATCGGTACTGCAGTAGCTCTTTGGTTAGGTATTGGAGCAACATTACCCATTGAAAAATCCTTAACTTTAGGTCTTTTTTAGGGATTTTTCAGGTTGATTCATTCAACCGTGAAGTACCGTGCATAGGTATCTAGGAAATAGTTACTTCCAAGTGAATCTTCCCTAGATACCTAAAATCCATTTTATTATGATCCATTTCGCGAAAATATAGATTGTGCCAAAGATGCAAAATTGTTTTCTTTTTTCTTTTTATTCTAACTCGAAAAAGAAGAAGAGGAAAAAATTGCAATGGATTTAAAACAAGAACTTATTCTTAGGTAAATCGATTGGGAGATGCTTCTCTAGAGTGTCCCATATCTGTTTTCCATCTTCCATACGAAAACTGTCAATTCTCATAAGATCTTCTTCAGTCTTACTCAAAAGGTCCAATAGTGTATGTATATTGGCCCTTTTGAGACAATTATACGTTCTAGAAGGCAATTCTAATTGATCAATAAAAATACAATTCAATGGAATTCCTTTTTTGTTTTTCTTTAGATTAGTTAATCTTTTTTGAAAGGTTAAAAGGGGTGGAGTAAACCTGTTTTTATTTTCTTCGAAACTAGTGCCCTCTTCCTCCGCGTGTAGAAAAGGAAGAAATAAATCAATCAAATTACGAGAAGCCTCATAAAGCGCTTCCTTAGGGGTTAAACTTCCATTCGTCCATATTTCTAGAAAAAGTATCTCGTGTTTTTCATTTCCATTCCCACAAGAAAAAATACTATAATTCACATTTCGAACAGGCATGGATACAGCATCTATGGGATAACTTCCATCTTGAGAGTTCTTTCTGAGTTCCGTGTGATATCCGCGATCTCTCTTGATCTGTAACTCAATACAGAAATCAATGGGCTCTGTCAAGTTAGCTATAGGTTGTGCCGTATCAACGATCTCTACGGAAGGTGGTAAGATGATATCTTGAGCAGTTATGTATCTAGGACCTTTGACGCAAATTGATGCGTCTCTAACTCCATAGAGATTACTTCTCAATACAATTTCTTTCAAATTTAGTAAAATTTCTTGTACGGATTCTTCAATACCAGCTATTGTAGAATATTCGTGTGGCACGCTCCCAAATTTTGCACGTGTGATACATGTTCCTTCTATTTCTCCAAGTAAAGCTCTTCGCAAGGCAATACCGACGGTATCCGCTTGACCTTTTCTAAGCGGGGACAAAATGAAACGACCATAATAAAGACGCTTACTATCTACTCTTGATTCAACACACTTCCACTGTAGTGTTTGAGTGGATCCTGCTACCTCCTCTCGAACCATAATAGACTAGTATTATTATTTGATCATTGAATCGTTTATTTCTCTTGAAAGCGTTTTAATTCTTTTACAGACGTCTTTTTTTAGGAGGTCGACATCCATTATGCGGCATAGGTGTTACATCGCGTATACAACTTAATCGTACACCACTTTTAGCAATGGCTCGTAATGCGGCATCTCTTCCACTACCAGCACCCTTTACCATAACTTCTGCTCGTTGCAAACCCACTGTACGAATAGCATCTACTGCTGTTCTTTGACCAGCATAGGGTGATGCTTTTCTTGAGCTTTTGAATCCACAAGTACCCGCGGAGGACCAGAAAACCACCCGACCTTGCGGGTCTGTAACAGTTATAATGGTATTGTTGAAACTAGCTTGAACATGAATAACTCCTTTTGTTATTCTACGTGCACTTTTCCGTAAACTAAAACGCGCATTCCTACGCAAACCAATACGCACTCTCCTACGTGAACCAATTTTTGGTATAGCTTTTGTCATATTTTATTATCTCATAAATATGAGTTAGAAATAACAAAAAGAAAAAAAGATACAAAGATATCCGTTTCAGGGTAAAATATATCCTTTACTTTAATTATTAATTATTTTATTTGGAATTTGGACGTTTCCGCGGGTACTTTTTTTACTTTTTAGAAAGTAAAGTTCTTTTTCGAAAGATTACCCCTGCCTTTGTTTATGCTTCGGATTGGAACAAATGACTCTAATTCGTCCACGCCTACGAATCAGTCGACATTTTGTACAAATTTTACGAACGGAAGCTCTTATTTTCATATTTCCTTATTCCTTTCTTAAACTATGAATCTAATCTTTGGGAAAAAATAAGTCTCTTCGCTTGAATTTTGGAACTTTGAATTTATTACCCTAGAAAAAAGAAAAACCTAATCCTTTGAATCTTTGGTATCCTTCAAATCTTCGGTATCCTTCGAGTCTTCGGTACGCTTCGAATCCTTATGGGGAAGTCTATAAATTATACGTCCTTTGCTTGAATCATAACGACTTACTTCAATTTTGACCCTATCCCCCATCAGTATTCGTATAGAACTAGACCGGATCTTTCCTGAAATATAGCCCAGGATGATGGTGTCATTCTCTAGGCGAACGCGGAACATTCCGTTGGGTAGGGCTTCCGTAACTAAACCTTCGAAAGTGACTTTTGCTTCTCTCGGGTTTTTTTTTTCTCTGCTATTTTTTTTTTCTGTCATATTTTTTTTCTCCTATTTTTCTATTTTGATTTTCAAATAAAAAAAAACGTTGTATTTTTATTTGAAAAATAGGAAGTTCGAGATAGAATTCGAGTACTATAGGAGGGGCGATTACCATATATAACATAAGACTTCTCCCCCAATTCTGTTTAGTCGAGCTTCTCGATCTGTCATTATACCTCGAGAAGTAGAAAGAATAGCAATTCCCATTCCGCCCAAAACTTTAGGAATTCCTTGATAGTTGGCATAAATTCGTAAGCCGGGTCGGCTGATACGCTTTAAAAAGGTTCTAGTTCTATATATTCCTTTTCTAGTCTTTCTCTTTTGATGTCGCAAAGTTGAAACCAAGAAATATCTGTTACTTTCCTGATGTTTCCGAACACTTTCAATAAAACCCTCTCGTAGAAGTATTTTAACAATGTTTTCGGTAATATTTGTAGATACTACTCGAACTGTTCCTTTTTTATTCATGTCCGCGTTTCTTATAGAGGTTAGTAAATCAGCAATAGTGTCCTTGCCCATAAGACTCTAATTCTAGGTTCCTCCTAATTTTTCTATAATCAACATGTTTTCTTTTTTTTTCTTTTACTTTTGGATTTTAAAGCATATACGTGAGACATAATCTACTAATTTTTTCTTTGATCTATATCTCGCCTACTAGTATTTATAATACTTCAGGAGCTAATGAAACTATTTTAGTAAAATTCAATTCTCTCAATTCCTCGGCGATCGCGCCAAAAACTCGAGTTCCTTTTGGATTTCCTTTTTGATCAATGATAACCGCTGCATTGTCATCATAGCGTATTATTATACCGTCTTCGCATTTGAACTCTTTACATGTACGTACAATTACAGCTCGAATTACTTCGGATCTTTCTAGAGGCATTTGGGGCACTGCGTCTTTGATTACAGCAACAATAACATCACCAATACGAGCATATCGCTGATTACTAGCAGCTCCTATGACTCGAATACACATCAATTTTCGAGCTCCACTGTTATCTGCTACATTTAAAAGGGTCTGAGGTTGAATCATATTATTTTGATTTCAATTTGTTATTTCTATGCAAAAGGATGAAAGAAATATTGTCTTTCCAGAAAAAAAAACCTGGTTTTTTTTATCTTCAATACTCCTTTTTTGGGATGCTATATCTCTAATCGAAGAAATTGACTTCGTATGGGCATTTTACTGGCAGCTATGGAGATAGCTGCTCTAGCTACAGTTTCAGATACTCCGCCCATTTCATAAAGTATTCGACCTGGTTTAACAACGGCTACCCAATATTCGGGGGATCCCTTTCCTGAGCCCATACGTGTTTCCGTGGGTCTTAGTGTAACCGGTTTGTCGGGAAATATACGTACCCATATTTTTCCACCACGACGTGCATATCGTGTCATTGCTCTTCGTCCTGCTTCTATCTGTCTCGACGTGATCCAAGCGGGTTCAAGTGCTTGCAGAGCATATCTACCAAAACAAATACGATTGCTTCGGCAGGATTTTCCCTTCATTCTTCCTCTATGTTGTTTACGAAATCTGGTTCTTTTGGGGTTATAGTCGATGGTTCTTTCTTAGTTCCATCTCTACTGCAAAACTGGACATGAGAGTTTCTTCTCATCCAGCTCCTCGCGAATGAAATGAGAAAGCGTGCAAATTTCTCTAATTCCATAATATTTTGGAATATTATGGATAGATGCACATTAATAGATAATAGAAAAAGTTAGGGTTTTTTTAATATTGAATATTGAATTTGTTAAAATAGAAAAATATATAGTCAAGAAAGAAGATCTAGAATATATCTAGATGTGTGTGTCTATTTATCTATATTCTATATTTATAGATAATGTAATCTTTCTTAAAAAAAAATCTCCTTATTTCGACTCTTATTGAATCGCGGGAAAGTATTCTAATTCAATAAAGATTTCGCGGGCGAATATTTACTCTTTCCTGTCTTATTTGTTAATTTATAACCTTACCAAATAAGGCAATTTTTTTGGTTTGTTCCGCCATCCCACCCAATGAAGTCTTAGGATTCTTTTCAATAAAATCCTATGCAGTCATAGGTTCTGTCGTTCCCACTACTTCTCCTTTAATGGTTAGGTCTGAATCCCACAATGGAGCTTTCCAAAAATTTCTTTCCGAGTCAATTTTCTCAGTTTTATTAACCCGGGCCGCTCTTTATTTTATTATTGCTTAAAATTTCTATTTTTTGTTTCAAGTTACGATTTCGAATTCTCTGTTATTTTTATTATATTGATGCTTTATCACATTGCCTTTTATGATGTAACTCATAGACCATACATATTGGAATCCTATATCTTTCTTATTCTTCTTCCTTCTTTCTATCATCCCTCCTTTTATCCACATCCCTTTAGTTTTGCTTCACAACCTAGAATCCGTTTTCTTTTTTAGAGAAAAAATTGCAGTTGCTACAACTATATGATAGATCTACTCATTTATGATAGATGTATTTATTCATATAGTGACTGTTTCTTAGTTAGGATCTCGACAATACGAAGCAATAGGTTGGTTATTAGTTAATTTTCTATAATTACTAAGTTTTTTCTTTTTCTATTTATAGTAGGGTTCAGTCAATTTTTTTTGAATCTCCATTTTTGACTCTAAAGAAAAAACTAACGAGTCACACACTAAGCATAGCAATTATATTAAAAGATTTATCAATTTTCATTAAATCTTATAGAAAGAGGTAGAATTTCTTCTTTTTTTTTCAGGGATTTCAGGAAAAATAAGGCTCTTGTCATTTTTTATTCTATCACTGAACAGAATGGGAAGACAAGGCTAGTTATTCTTCGTCTACGAATATCCAAATTTTTACACCTAATACTCCATAGATAGTTCGAATTGGATAGCAGCAATAATCAATTTTAGCGCGAATTGTTTGGAGGGGAAGTCTACCCTTTTTGATGCATTCGGCACGTGCAATTTCTTTCCCTGCGAGACGACCTGCAATTTTTACTTTTACCCCCCTTATATCTGCTTTTTTAGTTAATTCAATGGCTTTTTTCATTGCCTTTCGGAATGAAACTCTATTTTTTAATTGGAAAGCTATATATTCTGCAAGAATGTTAGGTTGTCTATAAGGTTCTTTAACTTTTTCAATAGCAATATTAAGTCTCTGGTTTACAGAATTAACTTCCTTTTGTAGATCTTTCTCTAATTCTTCGATTGCTCCTTTTTTCTTTAATAAATTGGGGAATCCAATATGGATTATGACGTGGATCGTATCGATTTCTTTTTGAATTTCTATACGTGTAATTACTTCAGAACTTGAGCCTGAGTCCATTTTTCTATTATGTGTAATTATTTCGGAACTTGAGTCTGATTCTATTTTTCTATTCGAGCCTTTTTTCCTATTCTTTTGTATATAGTTCTTGATACAATTCCGTATTTTTTTATCTTCCTGTAGACCTTCAGAATAATTTTTTGGTTGTGCGAACCAAAAGGAATGGTGATTTTGGGTTGTACCAAGTCTGAAACCGAGTGGATTTATTTTTTGTCCCATATTTTTCTATTCTATTTTTTTTTTTACTGGGAATCGAAATCTAAGATGGATCTAAAGATTATTTAGATTTCTTTACTATATTTAGTACAATTGTTATATGACACATGGTTTTTTTTATGGGACAACTACGTCCTCGAGCTCGAGGTCTTAATTTTTTCATGATAGTACTCCTACTGACTTCGGCTTTAGTGATGAATAAATTCGCTTTGTCGAAATCCCTATAATGAGTAGCATTTGCTGCTGCCGAATAAACCAACTTTAGGATGGGATAAGATGCTCGATAAGGCATGAGGTTCAGTATCATAACAGTTTCCTCGTAGTAACGCCAGCGAATCTCATCAAGAACTCTTTGTGCTTTGAAAACAGACATATGGATGCGTTTTTGTGCTTTGAAAACCCGTTCGAACTTAAGTAGACGATCGGTTGGAACTTTCCTTGCGAGTTTCCTTAGCCCACTCTTCTTCTTCTTTATCCTAGGGATATACTTTACCAGTTTGAAACTTGTCATAAATAAGGTTATTCCCCGGGTTATTCCCTTTGTTTTTTTTTTTATTTTGAATCTTTCTATTCTGAATTCAGTTAACGACGAGATTTAGTATCTTTTCTTGCACTTTCATAACTCGTGAAATGCCGAGTAGGCACGAATTCCCCCAATTTGCGACCTACCATAGGATTTGTTATGTAAATAGGTATATGTTCCTTTCCATTATGAATCGCGATTGTATGGCCAACCATTGCGGGTAGAATGCTAGATGCCCGGGACCACGTTACTATTGTTTCTTTCTCCTCCTTCATATTGACCTTTTCGATTTTTGCCAATAAATGATGAGCTACAAAAGGATTCGTTTTTTTTCGTGTCACAGCTGATTACTCCTTTTTTCCATTTTAAAGAGTGGCATTCTATGTCCAATATCTCGATCGAAGTATGGAGGTCAGAATAAATAGAATAATGATGAATGGAAAAAAGAGAAAAATCCTTTAGCTGGATAAGGGGCGGATGTAGCCAAGTGGATCAAGGCAGTGGATTGTGAATCCACCATGCGCGGGTTCAATTCCCGTCGTTCGCCCATCGCATTATTGCAAATTCCAAAAATGCAATTTTCCATATTCCTAGTTACGTATTTACTTACGGCGACGAAGAATAAAACTATCACTATATTTTTTCCTTTTCCTAGTTCTTCTTCCAAGCGCAGGATAACCCCAAGGGGTTGTGGGTTTTTTTCTACCAATGGGGGCTTTCCCTTCACCGCCCCCATGGGGGTGGTCCACAGGGTTCATAACTACCCCTCTTACTACGGGGCGTTTACCTAGCCAACACTTAGATCCGGCTCTACCCAAACTTTTTTGGTTCACCCCAACATTACCCACTTGTCCGACTGTTGCTAAGCAATTTTGGGATACCAAACGGACCTCCCCAGATGGTAATCTTAAAGTGGCCGATTTACCCTCTTTTGCAATCAGTTTCGCTACAGCACCTGCTGCTCTAGCTAATTGCCCACCCCTTCCACGTGTGATTTCTATGTTATGTATGGCCGTGCCTAAGGGCATATCGGTTGAAGTAGATTCTTCTTTTCTCTCAAAAAACCCCTTCCCAAACTGTACAAGCTTCTTCCAAAGCATACAGCTTTCTAGATGTATATGACGATCTCTAGACAGATGGATCTTATATGAATCGTATGATGAAGTACCACATGAGTGGATATATAGGAAAGGAATCCAAATCTGCCGAATCGCTCATGTTATGATCTTCTACATCCTAGGTCTCCGCGTTCCGTCATCTGGCTTATGTTCTTCATGTAGCATTCAGATCGAATGACTCTATGAAATTACGTCGATACTTCCACATATTATGGGTAACGTAGGAGACATCCCTATTTTCCCCGGGGGGTCTTAATTACCACTGCTTAGCTTTCAATTCGCCTCTGACCATCAAATTAAATGTGAATAACCCGTCCTCCTCTCTTTGAAACAAGGGGCGCTTCCGGTTCTGTGCGTGCTTCAAACAATTTTGTCTTCTCCATATTACCATATCTCTAGAGTCAATAATTTTCTATGAGGAACTACTGAACTCAATCACTTGCTGCCGTTACTCAACAGTTTTCTGTTGAGGTCTATCCCGTAGAGGTAGTCAAATTGGATCAGTGATCGATTTCTAGGTTTCGTCGTAAACCTAATTGGTTACTTCCAATTACGTAAATCAATAGTTCAAACCGCACTCAAAGGTAGGGCATTTCCCATTGATATAGGAACTTTTGTACCAGAAACAATAGTATCTCCAATTATAGCCCCTCTGGGATGTAAAATATATCTCTTCTCACCATCCCCATAGTGTATGAGACAAATGTATGCATTTCGATTAGGGTCGTATTCTATGGTTACGATTCTACCAGATATGTCTTTTTGATTCCGTCGAAAATCGATTTTACGGTATAGGCGCTTATGACCTCCCCCTCTATGCCTTGCGGTAATGATTCCTCTGGAATTACGACCTTTACCACAACGGTGCCGTCCATGGATCAAATTATTTCGTGGATTGGATTTCACTTGCCTGTCTACGGTTCCCTTGCGTGTGCTCGGGATAGGTGTTTTGTATAAATGTTTCGCCGTATTATTAAGTATTCTCCTTTAGTTTTTTTCTCTATCTAGAAGTGGAATAGAATAACCCGGTTGAAGGGTAATGATCATACGTCTGTAATGCATTGTATGTCCCAGAATAGGTCCCATTCTTCTACCCTTTCCGGGTAGTCGATGGCTATTCACAGCTACTACCTTAACACCAAAGAAGAGTTCGACCCAATGCTTTATTTCTGTCTTAGTGAATCCCGATTCGACATTAAAAGTATATTGATTCTTTCCCAATAAACGAAGACTTTTTTCTGTAAATACTGCGTATTTGATTCCATCCATAAATCGACTTTCCCTCCTATGCTCTGAGTTCCAGTATCGATAAGAATTCGAGTTCTTATTGTTCTTATGTTATGGTATGAATATACCATACCAATTCGTTATGTATGGATGATGGATGAGATTCCATGGATAGAGAGCCAGTTCCAATAGACTTATGGAACGTTCCCGTTCGCGTGCATCCAGCAGGAATTGAACCCGCAAATTTACCAATTATGAGTTGGGCGCTTTAACCATTCAGCCATGGATGCTTAACAGGGATCATCGTACATCGTAAATAACCAATTTTCATATAGAAAGACATATCATAGAAAAATGAAATCGAAAATATTCGGAGATGGCAAATATTCGGAGATGACTATGAAAACACCTCTCTGGATCCTCGAATTGAAAGAGAGATTGAGAGGGATCAAGAATCCTAATTCTCGCTATTTGGAATGGATCCAATTCTATTGAGTCTGACTCATAGTGATCATTTCTCTTTAGCAAAGAATGACCTTGGTTATCAAAGGATTGAACAACCGGGATCCATTTACTTATGATACCTAGTTGACATTGATAACAAGGATCTAATGAATTATGAGTTTAATAGATCCTCTTTAGCAGAAAGACGTATATTCCTTGCTCATTATCAGACAATCACTTATTCCCAAACCTCGTGTGGGGCTAATCGTTTTCATTTACCATCTCATGGAAAACCCTTTTCGTTCCGCTTAGCCCTATCGGGTATTTTAGTGATAGGTTCTATAGGAACTGGACGATCCTATTTGGTCAAATACCTAACGAAAAATTCCTATTTTCCTTTCATTAAGGTACGAGGGCTTCTTATTCCACAAGAACGAAAGCACCTTTTCATTCTTTCATATACTAGGGGTTTTTACTTGGAAAAGACAATGTTCCATACTAAAGGATTCGGGTCCATAACCACGAGTTCCAGTGCACTAGATCTTGTAGCACTTAGCAACGAGGCCCTATCCATTAGTATTCCACATAAGAAATCCATTATAGAAACTAATACAATTAGATTGGCTCTTCATAGACAAACTTGGGGTTTGCGAGCCAAGGTAAGACCGGCTCGGGATCATGGGACCCTTTTCTATCAGATAGGAGGGGCTCTTGTACAAAATAGACTTCTAAGTAATAACCCCATAGAATCTATCTATATAAAGATAAAGAGGCAATCGTGTCAGGAAGCGGGTTTTTCTTTGGCCAAAGGGTACTTCGAACTTGGAACGAGCATGAAGAGATTAACGAGACTTCTTTCTCTTTTGAGTTTTTATGGCGGACCGGTCGCGCAAGATCTTTGGTCTTCCCCCGGAACCGATGAAAAAAAGTGGGTCGCTTCTTATGGACTCGCTCAGAATGATTCTTCTCTATCTATAGTTCATGGCCTATTAGAAGTAGAAGGTGCTCTGGTGCAATCCTTACCGACAGAAAAAGATTGCAGTCAGGTTGATAATAATCGAGTGCCATTACTTCGTCGGTCCGAACCAAGGAATCCGTTAGAAATGTTTTGAAATGGATATTGTTCTCTCTTTGATCAGGGATTGCTATATGAAAAGAAGTGGAGTTTGAAAAAGGGAACGGAATGGTCAAACCGGAACTGCTAGAGGAACGAATTTTCAATAGCATAACTTGGGCTCCTAGAATATGGCGCCCTTGGGACAATCTATTTGATTGCAGGGTTTTGTTCCGAAGCAAAGATATCCGCGGAGGCCGGTTCGTTCGTCCTATTCTGATATTCAGGACCAAGAGGTACTGGATTCTCTTTCGGATAGGCCCTGAAAGGAGAAGAAAGGCTGAAATGCCAACGGACCTCTGTCTATTCTCTAATTCACCCGATCCGATAGTACCCGTTTTTGGAACGTCCAGTGCCAAAGTCACTGAATGGGTAAGTCACCAATCCAATCCCTTTGACAAATCGGGTGTCATATTAGATATCATATTCTATATATATAGAAA